AGAAAGACCGCGATTTGGGATGAACAAAAATACTTGTTACGGCAATAGCACTTAGTAAGACCAACCGAAGGGCTAGGTTTCGCTACAAAAAGGGGGTTTATTTTGGAACAAACTTACACTACACAATGAAAAATAGCACAGAGTGATAGAATTCGTGGAATCATAAATGATCTACATAAGATACTTCTAATAGAAAGAATCACACATTGTCGAACAATTCGACAGACCAAATCCCCAAACCAACCCAATTCATAGAATATAGACGAAGGAACGTTGATACATTAAGGACCAATTCATTATCTCTGCATTATATTTGAAACAACCAATTTGTTTGTTGTTCGGCCAAAAAAGAATTAGTTGAAGTCGAGGGATTTCTACAAATACAAGATCAAGAAAAGAAAAGGATAGGTATTTTATCCTAGATTTTACAAATAGCGATTGGATTCGTTGGAATGAATTATTGTTTTTATTTTCCTGTCCCTATGTATTCACATGAGCATGTGGTAATGCTTTCATTTCTACGGACAAATAGACGGGTCAGTCCATAAACAAGTACTAATCTAATGAGGAAATGAAAACTATACTAAACTAAAATAGAATGTCTATACAAAAATAGAATGTGTTAGGGCTATACGGACTCGAACCGTAGACCTTCTCGGTAAAACAGATCAAACTTATTATTATCGAAATGATTCGAACTGTTTCAAAGACCCAACATGCATTTTGTTGCATTGGGCTCTTTCATCAACTGATTGATGTAAAGATCAGTTAGTCCACCATATTTTTTCTTTATGGGAAGATAATAAGATGGCTCCATGTGCTCTGTGATTCATCATTTGTATTCTGATGAAGGAGCAATACCAAAGTGTTTCAAAGAAGGGTTACCTTGACTTAGGTCTGCCTCCGGCCTAGATCAACCTGAGTTAAATGGAGTCTCCATCGTTCCGCTGCAAGAATGAAATATGAGACTTCATACACCTTAAAGTTCATAGGACGAAAAGAGGTTCTTTTGAGTCCCTTATACTCATTAAGCCTAGCATTGAATGGACTGGGTATTTACCTTATCAAATAGCAAATCAATGGTAGGTTCTATTTGATTTGGCACCTGAATTCGCACTCAAATCGGACCGAACCCAATATTTGTCAGGCTATTGTTCTCTTGTTCCTTCGAATCTATGGAGTAAGACATCGATTTCTCAATAAGATCAATTATGTTCATTGCATAATGGGCTCTCTTGAAAAGCATTGGCGCACGTGTAAACGAGGTGCTCTACCTAACTGAGCTATAGCCCTTGTCATAGATATCTTAACATATAGATAATTTCTTGTCAAGATAGGATCCCACATGATAGCTCTCTGATCCGTTTACTGTTAGCGGATTGGTATTGCTTAGAAATAATATTCCACCTATAATCCCCGAAGCGATGGGTCCTTTTTTTGTGATGATAAATAACCTACTTAACTCAGTGGTTAGAGTATTGCTTTCATACGGCGGGAGTCATTGGTTCAAATCCAATAGTAGGTAGAACTTATTAGATACCAGAGTCAATGGTATCTAATAAGTTTTTCTACCCATCTTCTTTTTTCGTTGTATCATCTAGACTTGATTGTCTTCAATTGGCGGAATCAAAATCTGGTGTATAGTGTATAATAATAAAGAACTTCTTTTGATTATTATTTTGATGTATTTTTGACTAGTACGAAATAACATTCAGAGCCTCTACTCGTGTCCTAGCTCGTCTGAGAGCTAGATTCGCCTCAATTGCTTGTCTCTTACCCCGAGCTCTACTCAAGTTAGCTTCAGCTATTTCAAGAGCTTGTTGAGCTTCTTGCGGATCAATGTCAGTACTCATCTCCGCATCATTTCCTAAAATGGCGATCTCATTATTACTTATTCTAGCGAAACCGCCCATCAGGGCCACCGTTAACCATTGGTCATTGAGGCGTATTCTCAAAAGACCTATATCCACCGCCGTGGCAATAGGGGCGTGGTTTGGTAATACGCCAATTTGGCCACTATTAGTAGATAAAATGATTTCTTTCACTTCTGAATCCCAAATAATTCGATTAGGAGTCAGTACACAAAGATTTAAGGTCATTTCTTCTCCCCTTCTAAGTTCATAGCTTTCGCGGTAGCTTCATCGATGTTACCCACTAAATAAAAGGCCTGCTCGGGAAGACTATCTAATTCTCCGGAAAGTATCAGTTGAAACCCCCTAATTGTTTCTGCGAGACCAACATATTTCCCTGGAGAACCGGTAAAGACTTCTGCCACGAAGAAGGGTTGTGATAAGAAACGCTCAATTTTTCGTGCTCTTGCTACAGTTAGACGATCTTCTTCGGATAATTCGTCCAACCCCAGGATAGCTATAATGTCCTGAAGTTCTTTGTAACGTTGTAAAGTTTCCTTAACTCTTTGCGCAGTTTCATAATGTTCCTCGCCAACGATCCGAGGTTGTAACATAGTTGACGTTGAATCTAAAGGATCTACTGCTGGATA